CCGACGCAAGCAAATTGTTGGGAAAACTCTAAAATGGCATTTTCTTTTGACCCTATTTTCTTTTCCACTATTTCAATAAAATATACACCTTTTCTATAGATAAGGTAGCGAACTTTTTATTCCCAGGACCAAAAAAATGACCCGTGGGATAAGCTATATCCCAGATAGCTTATTGGAACGGCACGGCATTCTTTACCGGGCCGTGAGCTTATTAATCTTTCTTATTCGTTGAAGCAATCCAGGAGCTTGTTTTCGACCACTTGTTGCGTTACCTCCCCAGCTAAAGCACATAAGCATGTGTAGGTAACTATGTCGTCAGAAAAAAGAAGTAAAAATTCTTCTTTACTTAGCGATAGGAAAGGTTCCATGTTGCGCATAATTTTTATTTTTCTTTTTAGAGTCAACAATACTGCATTTGCCTTTGTTCTTGCATGCCAGATCGTACTACGCCGAAACTGTTGTATATTTAACAACATCTCCGGATCTTCATGCCGTGCTTCTCCTTCGTTGAATATTTCGTCGACTGTCAGCAAATTTAGTTTTTGTCTGGCGATCAGGCCCACTTCCCATCCACTCGCCACTAGATCTTTTAATAGGTCTTGACACTTTTTTCTTCTATTCTTTTTCTGCTTTTAACCTTTCGCGCCGCCGCTGGCTGAAGACGATTTTTCGCAGTTTCTGGTTCTGGGAAAAGAACCGTCTCTTCTCCCAACCCCTTTCTTGTTTTCCAGAAATAAGAAATAAGTAATGTACTTATTATTAGAAAACAAAGAAGGAAGACTTGTGTCTCGTTTACGGATCCTGACATTTTTCCCTCGATGTTTACTTTTCATTTTGATTTTCCCCAAGAGAATTAAAAGGATACTTACATTTTTCCCCCGGTGTTCACTTTCCAATTTTGATTAACCCCGAGAGAATTAAGAGGAATTCTGAATGTCCATTTTTGATTTCCGTTTTTTTGATTGAATAGAAAAAGAAAATTAGAAGGGCTCTAATGAAACTCTTTGCTTTATCCCAGAGGACTGGCTTTCTCGCTTTTTATTCCAGTAGGACCAATAATCCATTTTAGCACGAATGGTTTGTAGAGGAAGCCCATCTTCTTGGATCGATTCCGGGCAATTTCTTTTCCGTCAAGACGTCCTGCAATTTGGACTCGAATTCCTTTTGCATTTGTTTTTTCAGTTAATTCAATCACCTTTTTCATTGCTTTTCGAAATGAAACTCTATTCTTTAATTGATCGGATATAAATTTTGCAAGAATCTTAGGATTTCTATAAGGCTGTGCAATTTTTATGATAGTAAGGGTAAGTTTTCGGTTCACACAGTAAAATTCTTTTTGGAGATTCCGTTGTAATTCTTTCATTTCTTCTTTGATTTCTCGTTCTTCCTTTTCGTTGACTAATTTTAAGGATGCTATATAGATTTGAATTTTCATTACTTCGAGGTTTTTTTGAATCTCTATGTATGTAATTTCTTCGACGACGAAGGCAATTTTCCTATGTTTTTGTACATAATTCTTGATAGAATCCCTTATTTTTTCATCTTCTCGTAGATTTTCCGAATAATTTTGTCTAGGAAATGTATAACAGAGGCGGCATGGCCAAACGGTAAGGCAGAAGACTGCAAATCTTCTACATCTCAGTTCGAATCTGAGTGTCGCCTATATAATAAAAAATAGGGAAAATCCCTTTTAGACTTTGAAAATCCCATAGGTTTGATCCTTTCCATAGGAAAGGATCCTTTCAAATTGGACTCATTTTCTCATTGAGCGAAGGGTACGAAATAAATCGGATTGATTAAAAGTACTTTGGGAAATCTTCGGTTCTTTCCTCTTCCTCTATCCCATAGGTACAGTCTTTGAATCAATAGAGAACCTTTTCTTCTGTATGAATCGATATTATTCCATTCCAATTCCTTCCCGATACCTCTCAAGGAAAATCTCGAATTGGATCCTAAATTGACGGGTTAGTGTGAGCTTATCCATGCGGTTATGCACTCTTCGAATAGGAATCCATTTTCTGAAAGATCCTGGCTTTCGTGCTTTGGTCGGTCTCCGAGATCCTTTCGCTGACCTATGTTGTCGGGGCCCGTACCGGGCCGAATCTTACTTTTTTGCTTGAAACAGTCAAGCAACTCATCGTCTCGATGAAGGTGAGCATCTGGCGGCTGTTCTCGCAAAAAGTAACTGAATTGTAGCCTGAATGTACGGATCCTTCATTAGATCTTGAAATGAATCATTACCCCCCCCTCCCAAAGGTTTACCTAATCCTATCGACTCTTTGTTTCTTGTTTCTAAAGGGTTAAAATTTGTTAGTGAACTGTCCAACTTTGGTTGTTCACTGGAATCACCCCCCTCTCTTGCCAACGTCTCGTTGCTGGTTATTATTGTTGGCCGCAAACCTTCGCCTGCGTTAGGTTTAGGGAATTGAGCGAGCATTTTACTGAAAGACAAAAAGAGTAGTAACGTGACCCCTAGATTGAGGATTTGAAGACCAATCAAGATAACGTAGCCTTTTTTCATATATTTTCCCTCACATAGAGATGAATTTATTTTAAAACTGAACTAAATGAGAAATCAAGTGAAATTTACTAAATGGACTATATTAAGAATAACGAGATGCGTTGGATAAATATTCTTTCTATTTCTCCAGAAAAAAGATCACGAATTAGCAGCTTTTTCTTCCAGTCAACCTGGGCAATTTTTTTTCCATCAAAATGGCTCGTCTCTTAAGGAAGAGAATGAAATGCATTTTATGATTTCGAATTATATAAATTCGAATCATATTTTCTAGGCCGACTAAAAAAGCCTAGGCAATTCAAAGGGATGTTTCCTTCTTATAAATAATAATCAGACTTTCTAGGCCGACTAAAAAAGCCTAGTTCAAAGGGATGTTTCCTTCTTCTTCGCGTTTTCATCTTCATCTTTCTCAGGATCAGAAGAAGGTATTAGAAAAGGTATTTTCGGAACACCAACAGGCATTAAATTAATGCACGAAAAAACAGGGCAAAGCTAACTTTAGTGTGAAAACGTAAAAGGGTCAGCAACCTGTACGGATTACTGAGGTTTTTTTGTAATCTAAAGAAGCTGCCCTGGGACGAAAGGGATCGAACCTTCGATATGCCGGGTTCAAAACCCGGTGCCTTGCCGCTCGGCCACGCCCCACGATTTCACACTACTAAAATCTATATCTAGTGAAAATTTGCATATTTGTTTGAATATATATTTCTATTTTTTTAAGCTCGTGCTAGGAATTTGACACGTGTAGATATAGAATTCGACTGAATTTATTGATCATTACATAGAATTCAATTAAAATAGTAGATGAAAATATGATTTCTTCGATTCTCCTTTGAGAATTGGGGAATTTTTGATTGGACAGGTTCAAAGAAAAAGAAGGATTTTTTTGTCTATCTTACTTTCTTTCTTCATTTTTCCTTATAGCAAGAACTCAATCAAATTGCAATTATCTCCAAGAACAAAATGTCTGTTATGCTTAATATCTTTAGTTTGATCTGTATCTGTCTTAATTCTTCCCTTTCTATGACTAGTCTTTTCTTCGCCAAATTGCCCGAGACCTATGCTTTTTTGAACCCAATCATAGATGTTATGCCAGTCATACCTGTGTTCTTTTTTCTTTTAGCCTTTGTTTGGCAAGCCGCTGTAAGTTTTCGATAAGATTGTCCTAGAAAATTCATGATTTCGTCGAGAAAAATAAGACCAATTGATAAGAAAAAATAAGTCTTTACAATATCAACCTTCAATGCAAACATTGAATTCGTGGATAGCGGCGATAAATCAAATCCGGCTCGCCAGATTTCCCCATTCCGGCCCTTTTCCTTTTCCAGGGTCCCCCGCCAATATATAATTAACTAATTGTGGGTTATTTTGGGGAATCAAAGACGCTTTTTTTTTTCAAATTAATTTGCATTTTTTCCAACTATTATTTTCTATTTCTAGAAAGCACTTCATTTCTTGGTGTCAAAACAGAATGCTATCAAAATGGACGATCTATTCTCTTTTCTCGTTTTTTTTTATGCTCTTGGAGATTGTGTAATGCTTACTCTCAAACTTTTCGTTTACACAGTAGTAATATTCTTTGTTTCTCTCTTCATCTTTGGATTCCTATCTAATGACCCAGGCCGTAATCCTGGACGTGAAGAATAATAAAATAAAAGGTTTTTTCATTTTTCGAGCTTTATTTTTCAGTTTCTTAGGATTTTTTATTTATTTCATACGTTGAAATAGGAAAAAGGCTTTTCGAAATAAAAAAAAAAAGAAGAAAATGGAAAGAGAGGGATTCGAACCCTCGGTACGAATAACTCGTACAACGGATTAGCAATCCGACGCTTTCGTCCACTCAGCCATCTTTCCCAATTGAAAAGGATAATTATAATTATTAATATGTTCCAAATGATGTAAGGATTGAAAAAAGTCGTTCTTTCACCTTCTTTATCTTTATTATATAGATATGTAATACTTTTATTAGCAATTCCTTTTAGAGAAAGGAAAGACTCAAAAGATATAATACAAAGAAATAGAAAGATAAAGAAAGAGGACCTCCCTGCTTTGATTTTCTTAGAAGGGCTCTTTTTTTCTACAGCCTGGCTCGGTCACTACTCAGCCGGGCCTTTTTTTGTTCCAGCGAATTCGAACTAAATTTATCTGATTTGAAACCAAAAATGCTTCCTATTATGAGATTAATATATTCAAGCAAGACCAAAAAGAAGAAGGACTATCTCCATACTTAGTAGATAACTTTCTCTACCTTATTATCGAAAAGTACCGTTTCATATTTTTTTTCTTCCTTTTTTAATTACTTAACCGCCTTTCTAGAATAAATAAAATGAAACCTTACACAATGCCCTTTTTGTTGTGATTTGAACGATTTTGGTGAGCCGTATCGAGCAAGACTCTTCCAGCTAAAGAAAAGATAGAACTTGGTATTTAATTGACCTCTTCTCCGAATCTCATCTCATAAAAGTGAAAACCTCGATACAAA